GGATGGGTAAAGGGGCAGAATTAAAAGATTATACAGAAGAACAGACAAAAAGAAGAGAGAAACAAGAGGAGAACAAAATAAAGGAAAAAGCGCGGATAGAAATCCCGGAAATATGGGATTTCGTTCCATTTTCGCAAACAACAAGAAGTTTTATATTACTAATTCAATCGATGCTTAGAAAATATATTATATTACCTTCATTGATAATAGTTAAAAATATTGGGCGTATCTTATTATTCCAACCCCCTGAGTGGTCTGAGGATTTACAGGAATGGAAGAGAGAAAAGCATGTTAAATGTACCTATAACGGTGTTCAATTATCAGAAAAAGAATTTCCCGAAAATTGGTTAACAGAAGGTATTCAGATAAAAATACTATTTCCCTTCTGTTTGAAACCTTGGTACAGATCTAAGCCTAAGTTGCGGCCCTCTTATAGAGGTCTAAAGAAAGAGCAAAAAAAAGATAATTTTTGTTTTTTAACGGCTGGTGGAATGGAAACTGACCTTCCTTTTGGTTCTCCCCGAAAAAAACCTTCCTTTTTTGAGCCCATTTTTAAGGATTTTCTAGTTCTAAGAGTTTTAATAAGAAGAACAAAAAATTTTCTACAAGGCTCAAAAGAAACAAAAAGGGGGTTTATCAAAAACGTTTTATTTCTGTTTCTAAAAAGAATAAAAAAAGAGCTCTCAAAAGTAAATACAACTCTATTATTTAGATTGAAAGAAGTATATGAATCCGGTGAAACTAACCAAGAAAAAGGTTCTATAATCAGCAATCAGACAATTCATGACTCGTTTAATAAAATTAGATCTACAGATTGGACAAATTATTCACTGAGAGAAAAAAAAATTAAAAATCTAACTGATAGAACAAGCACAATCAGAAAGAAAATAAAGAGTATTACAAAAGAAAAAAAAAAAGGAACTCCAGGAATAAATAGTAGTCCTAATAAAACAAGTTATAATGTAGAATCGCCAAAAGATATTTGGCAAATATTAGAAAGAAGAAATACTCGATTAATCTGTAAATTACAGGTTTTTCTAAAAATTTTCATTGAAAAAATATACATAGATATCTTTCTATATATCATTAATATTGCCAGAATGTATACACAACTTGTTCTTGAATCAACAAAAAAAATTATTCAAAAACAAAAATATAAATACATTTACAATAATGAAACAAACCAAGAAACAATTAATAAAACAAATCAAAATACAATTCACTTTATTTCGACTATAAAAAAGTCACTTTCGAATATTAGGAATAGTAAGAAAAATTCACATCTTTTTTTTGACTTATCCTCCTTGTCGCAAGCATATGTATTTTACAAATTATCACAAACCCGAGTTATTAATTTGTATAAGTTAAGATCTGTTCTTGAATATCATGGAACATCTTTTTTTCTTAAGACTGCAATAAAGGATTCTTTTGGAACACAAGGAATATTTCATTCCGAATTAGGGCATACGAAATTTCCAAGTTCTGGAACGAATCAATGGAAAAACTGGTTAAGAGGTCATTATCAATACAATTTATCTCAGATTAGATGGTCTGGATTAATACCACAAAAATGGCGAAATACAATCAATCAACGCCGTATAACTCAAAAAAAAGATTTAACAAAATGGGATTCAAAAGACCTATTACTTCATTACAAAAAACAAAACGATTTTGAAGTATATTCATTACCAAACCCAAATAAAAAAGAGAATTTTAAAAAATACTATAGATATGACCTTTTATCATATAAATCTATTAATTATGAAAGGAAGACAGACTCATATATTATTTATGGATCACCATTGCAAGTAAATAACAACCAAAGAATTTCTTATAATTACACCACACATAAACAAAAATTCTTTGATATACTAGAGGATATTCCTATCAATAATTATCTAGGAAAGGGTGATATTATGTATATAGAAAAAAATCCAGATAGAAAATATTTTGATTGGAAAATTCTCAACTTTTTTCTAAGAGAAAAAGTTGATATTGAGACCTGGATCAAAATGGATCCCAACAGTAATAAAAAAACTAAGATTGGAAGTAAGAATTACCAAAAAATTGATAAAATTCATAAGAACGATCTTTTTTATCTTACGCTTTATCAAGATTTAGAAAAAAATCCGCTCAATCAGAAAAAACACTTTTTTGATTGGATGGAAATGAATGAAGAAATACTAAATCGCCACATATCGAATCTGGAACTTTGGTTCTTCCCAGAATTTGTGCTACTTTATAATGTATACAAAAAAAAACCGTGGATTATACCAAGCAAATTACTTCTTTTAAATTTGAATATAAATGAAAATGTTAGTGACAATAAAAACATCAATGGAAAACAAAAATGGAATTTTTTTAGACTATCAAATGAAAAAAAATATTTTGAATTAAAGAATCGAAATCAAGAAGAAAAAGAACCCGCAGACCGAAGAGATCTTGGATCAGATGCACAAAACCAAGGAAATTGCGGATCCGTTCTCTCAAATCAACAAAA